CGAGGATACCAATATTAGCACTGATGGTACGAAAATGTAATTCGCTATTCAAACAACTATTCAGAGTTCCTAGAGCTCTTTGTAAAGCTTGTTGGAAAACTTGCTGTCGTACCTGATTAACCGCTCTTTGTTGTTCAAAAAAAAGAGTTTCATTTTTGTAATTTTTTAATTGTTCCAAACTATCGCAAGTAGCATTAATCAAATTTATTTTCTCTCTTTCTATCTCAGAGTATCCATTCAGTCTATACTCATCTGCTTCCATTTCCACTTTACGTAATCGAGCCCGCGCTCTTTCGAGCTGTTCAGCGGCCCCTCTACGTAATTCTTCTGAATTTCGAATAGTACTCAAGATCCTTTGTTTTCGCTTATCTAATAAATCATTTAATGAAAGTAGATTATCTTTACATTCATTTCACAACTCTCATATCTCTTCCCGAACCAAACATGAATCTTTTGATTCATTTGGCTCTCACGCTCAATTGTTTCTTTCCTTTGATAGACATTCCCATATCTTTGATCTTTGAATGGAATGAACCTATCCTCTCTTGAGCCTATCCTCTCTTTTCTGTTCGTATTCAAAGATATCGAAACTGATCTAACATCAGAATATTAGGATAGTAGGACTCTTCAGACCAGACAAAAAATAAAAAATTGTCAGCAAAGTTGTTTCTTTATTTGTTCTTTATTCACAAACTTTTTTTTTCATCCAAAAAATTTAAAAAATTTATCTTTTTTATACAATATATAGGTCGTCGATTTGGCAGTGGATAAAAAAAGGGGTGGGGGAATATACCCATCTTTCCTATACCTGTAAATGGTTCAAATAAATTTATCCATATGAGTGTTATACATCGGATAAATTCCCAATTATTATTATTTATTTTTTTTTATTTTTTTATTTGCGGTATTTCGGTACTAATGTAGCGGTAGAAAGAGTACCACGGTATGCTGTGCCTGGACTTCAAACAATTTATCTTTAACCATGTAAAAGACCTCAACATTATTGGTTGATAGAGAATCAAAGTTCATTTACCAATTAGTCACGAAATGCTATGGTTCTTAGATATGATTTCTGAATAAAATCCAATTACGAAGTAATTCGTCGAGATTGTGCACCCTTTTTCCTATTTACGCAAATAAAAAAAAGAATACATAAATATAAAGAAAGTGCAGCCGGCGAAATCCAACCTATTCTTGAAATACACAACTCGCACACACTCCCTTTCCAAAAAAAATCAATATACCCAGCACAACGCTTAGATTTATTGGATTTGTTGCTAAAATATCGGTATTAAACTCGAAACTCCCAGCGGATGGCCAGTGCCCCACGGAAACAAAGGAATCGGTTATATTTTTCATATGCTCTCCTCTTATAGATAGGACTAACAAAGAACAGAGTTCTTTTTGTATCACTCCACTCGCCTCCCCCCTTTTTTTTATCGATTTTTTTGTTCCATTTCTTATTTTTAATATAATTTTACTAAACTAAGAACGAAAGGGAAGAAAGCGAGTGGATCCGCTAATTCCTTATCCTCAAATCAGTCCCTCCCAAAGTATTGTTTCGACAAACAAAAAATAAATAGTTATAGGAGTAAAATTCGAAGGAGCAAAGGGAAACTCCCAGTTAATAAAATAAGAAAAAAGATAGGTCCCCCTTTTTTTTACATTTTTATTCTACGATAAAATTAAACAAAAGGATTTGCAAATAAAAGAGCTAATGCCACGACCAGTCCATAAATTGTTAAAGCTTCCATAAAAGCCAGACTAAGCAATAAAGTACCTCGTATTTTACCCTCTGCTTCTGGTTGTCTCGCAATACCTTCTACAGCTTGGCCCGCAGCAGTACCTTGACCAACCCCAGGTCCAATAGAAGCAAGCCCCACAGCCAATCCAGCAGCAATAACGGAAGCAGCAGAAATAAGTGGATTCATGGTAATTTCCTCGCAAAAAAAAAAAAAATGGTTAATGATACAACCAACCAATGAATTACTACTTAATCTTTATCCACTTCTTTTTCTACTTTTACTATTTACTTTACTATACTACCTTTTTACTTACTTCTTTTTTTTTATTGATACTTATCACTAAAATCTATCGGGTCGAAGTAGCTAAAAACTCCAACAGAATATTACTTAATTTTAAGAACTACTTCCATATACTGTTTTTCCTTTCTTTCTACCCATGATGGAGTTTTATGTAAATAGATACATACGGTTTTAGCCATTGTGTTTTCTTGTTTAGAAACTCTTATATTCTTTCATTCAATTAACAATCACAGAAAAAATCGAAAAAGGACTGATATTTGAATCTATATAAATTATAAATGAAGTGAGCTAGAAAAAAAGAGATAGGGATAATTCCTATCTAACTAGTAAATAACATATACTTTTTTTCTTCCATAACGTAAACCACCTGCACTTTATTATTCTATTAGTATTAAATCGTATTCTGTACATATATCTAGTAGGACCCCCCACCCAATCCTTTTTTCTCTTAAAAACTCTGCAATATCATCTATCTTTCTTCATATATACAATACTACAATACATAATATTAGCTATTTTCATTTTCTTCTCCAGCCCTTTGGATTATATTGAACCCCGCATTGCTTTAATTGGGATAAGCTTAAAAAACTATTTCGAAAGTTAGTCAATGATGACCCTCCATGGATTCACCTATATAAGCCGCAGCCAAAGTTGAAAAAATAAGAGCTTGAATACCACTTGTAAATAATCCAAGAAACATGACAGGTATAGGAACTACTGAAGGCACTAAAGAAACAAGAACAACAACTACTAATTCATCAGCCAATATATTCCCGAAAAGTCGAAAACTAAGAGATAAAGGCTTTGTAAAATCTTCTAGGATATTAATTGGTAAAAGTATTGGAGTTGGCTGAATGTATTTACCGAAATATCCCAATCCTTTTTTGCTAAGACCCGCATAGAAATATGCCACTGACGTGGGTAAAGCTAAAGCAACAGTAGTATTTATATCATTCGTGGGCGCAGCTAACTCCCCATGAGGTAACTTTATGATTTTCCAAGGTAAAAGAGCACCTGACCAGTTAGAAACAAAAATAAATAGGAACATCGTTCCAATAAATGGAACCCAAGGACCATACTCCTCTCCAATCTGAGTTTTGCTCAAGTCTCGAATAAATTCAAGGACATATTCGAAGAAATTCTGCCCGTCGGTCGGAATGGTTTGTGGATTCCGAACAGCTATGATGGCTGAACCTAATAAAATAGCAATTACAACCCAAGAAGTGATAAGCACTTGGGCATGAATTTGTAAACCTCCTATTTCCCAATATAAATGTTGGCCTACTTCTACACCTGACATATCGTATAACCCTTTGAGTGTTTTAATGGAACATAGTATAAAATTCATATTGCCCTATAATAGAAATCGAACTTAAAAAAGGAATTATTTTGATTCAATCATATCTTTCTCAATTCATCTACCTTCATTCATGAATAGGAATCATACATTATATTTAGATATATTTAGAATACCAAGAAATTACATAAAAAAAAAATACCAATCATTTTTTATTAAATATTCAAAACATAGTTCAAAAATGCAAACCAAAATAATAAACAATCAAAGAAATCCATGGAGTTCAACAAAAAGGAACTAATCTTCTTCTTCTTTTTCTTAACTATTAAATTATAAGATAATCAACCTTTTTTTATATAACTATTTCGGCCCTCCAAAATTGCGGATACTAATTTGGTAAGAATCAATCGAATCGATGCTATAGCATCATCGTTGGCCGGAATAGAAATATCTGCAAGATCTGGGTCACAATTTGTATCGATTAAACAAATCGTCGGAATGCCCAAAATGACACATTCTCGAAGAACCATATATTCTTCTTGCTGATCAACGATAATTACAATATCGGGCAATCCCGTCATATATTTGATCCCACCCAGATATGTTTGCAAGGTGGATAACTTTCTCTTCAACATTGCTGCATCTCCTTTTGGGAGACGGGCGAGTTTCCCCATTTTTTGTTCCGCTCTTAAGTCCCTGAACTTCTGAAGTCTTGTTTCTGTAGTAGACCAATTTGTTAACATACCACCAAGCCATTTTTTATTAACATAATGACATCGAGCCCTTATTGCTGCTGATGCTACTAAATCCGCTGCTTTATTTTTGGTGCCAACGATTAAGAAGTTTTTTCCCATACTTGCTGCATCAAAAACTAAATCGCAGGCTTCTGATAAAAAACGAGCAGTTATAGTAAGATTTGTAATATGAATACCTTTACGCTTTGCAGAGATGTAAGGAGCCATTCTAGGATTCCATTTCTTAGTACCATGACCAAAATGAACTCCTGCTTCCATCATCTCTTCCAAATTTATGTTCCAATATCGTCTTCCCATTTTGCCACACTTTATCTTTTTTTTTTTTTTTAGAGAGATTCAGTAACCTGTGAAATAAATAATTGTTCCGACGGAACCTTATACCAGGATTGACCATTGATCTACGACCAAAATCATGAATTTCTTTTCATTCTTTATTTTTCGTTGATTACCAAATCCATAATGGGACCAGAGAATTCAAGTAAAAAGAATGAACCTCTTGTTAGGAATTACTAAATAATGTATCATGTAAATGATTGGTCTGATGTCCCATGGAAATAGTTCGGGACGAAAGAACAAAAAAAATTCTCAAAATTCTCTATAGTGTAACAAAATATCTCTCATCTCCAATTCGAATAGATTCTTCCTTTTTATTTTCAAATGAATGTTTTTATCTTGCTTTGAACGATGTACTAATTTTTTGAATCCAGTACCAACCGGTATAATCCCCCCCAGAACAACGTTCTCTTTCAGCCCTTTCAACCAATCAATACGACCTCGTAGAGCAGCTTTTGCTAAAACTCGAGCAGTTTCTTGAAAACTCGCTTCGGATATGAAACTTTGAGTATTCAGAGATGACTTCGTTATTCCCAATAAGATTGCCCGATAACAGATCGCTTCGTCCAAAACACGCCCTGCTCGCTCTGCTCGCAACAATCCAATCAGTTCCCTAGGTGAAAACACATTAGACATTCCATCTTCTGAAACCAACACTTTTGATGTTACTTGACGTACAATAATCTCTATATGTCTATTATGGATCTGTACCCCCTGGGATCGATAAACCTTTTGGATCTTATTAACTAAAGAGATACGACTTTGTGCTATGGTTAGTTCAGCTCCAATCAAGAATCCCCAGGGTATCCCAAGAAGCCTTCGGCTACGTTCGTCCCAACCTTCAACTCTCTTTTTTAGGTTCATCGATATTGAATCAATTGAACGAACTTCTAAGATTTGTTCCACTTTTGGAAGACCTTGCGTGATATCGCCGGATCTCGATTTTTCATATATAAATGTAATTAATGTATCTCTTTCATAAAAGGTTTTCCCATAATGTCCATGAACAGTTGCTCCCGGAGTGACCAAATAGGGCTTAGCTGATCTTATAACTAAAGAGTCAACATGAACAATGAAAATTTTACCAGATTTTTTTATGCGTGATCCGTATTTCAATAGACATAAATTTTCACAAAGAAATAGGCCAAGGCTAATTATTGTCCATGCCTCTTCACAATAATCGTGATGGAGAAAACACCAATTAAAATGGAATAAATTCCAAATGATGTTACTACACGGATCGGGATTATAAATACTACTATTTTCATCTAGGAAACAGTATTGAAATTGAAGTACTTGGAAAGTCTGTTGAAAATTGTCAAGTAACAAATAGTTCTTTAAAAAGATTTGATTATAAGTTATTAAATAGTAAGATAAACAAGGATTCGCTATTTTAAATACAGTAGTACCTAAGGGACCCAACAAATCCCTAATTGGATTCATGGGATCCAATTCTTTTGTCGCATTATTATATCTCGAAGTATTAAAGGGGCCAATTCGAGAACAATTGGATGATGACAAAATTCGGAAAGATTGGCATTCCTTATTTCGATTCAACAACGTACCAAGAGTTCCCTGATGTTGGGGAAATGATTGAGTCTTTGCCTTGGAATTAAAAGGATTTATATTGATACGATCTAATCCAATATTGTAAATCAATCCTGAACTTGACGTATCATACTTTTTTACGGTATAAGAAATAGTGGACTTTACTAACTCAATTCTGATGAAATCACGAAGCAGATCATTTGCCCTTATTTCAACAAAGGAAGCATGAACCTCTTCTTTTATAAAACCCCTTTTTTCTTGGTCCCAATTCAATACTAAGCAAGCCCGAACTAATTGAATACTTGTGTGAGAAATTCCTCGAATTGACTTGCTATTTCCATAAAGTATATAATTGACAATTCGAAGTTGTACATTATCCTTTTCCTGCAAGAGATCCTGAGGAAAAAGTGTTGCTAAATTTATCCCATCGGATATTTCATATGGGACTACGGACCGAACCAAAACAAAATACTTTTTTTTTATAGGTGTGATCCGTTGAACATAGATCCAATTTTTAAATTTTTTCGATCCCTTATAATTTTTATTTTCCATTCCTGGTGGTATCAAAATGCCGCCGTGCCTAGATATTTTATCCGCCTCTCCAGGAAAATGAATATCTCCAGAAAAAATTTTCAGTTCAATACTCCTTTTTTTTCTCTCCACTCGGACTAATCCATCTACTCGGCTTCTTGTATTTATATTTAAAGCAAGTCGTGTATCTACTCCAACGATACTATTGTTTCGGACCATTATGGGCGAAGATACGGGGAAGATATGCACTTCCTCGGGAATGAAAAAAAATCGATCTACTCTCATTTGCATTTGGTATTTCGGACTAAATTCTTTTGCTCCTCGATACTCAATCAAATCCTCTTTTTTTACGATTGAATCTACTTCGACAATCCCATATTTAGTAATTCCCGAACTGCTTCTCCTATATCGCGGATCATCAAAATAAGCAAGAATACTATTTTTACGTAAAATACCATTTATAGGTATTTTAATAAAAATACAAAAAGATGGTATTAGTTTCTTTTCTCGTTCTTGATCATATTGTAAGGGAATCACGAATCTATTTCTTCGCTTTTTCGCCAAGGAATCATCGGAATTCTCTTGACAAATAGAGGGATCTATGAGATTCCAATGACCATTGGATATGATTCGATAAGGTTTTGAATACTCAAAAATTTGCCCATCCTTTTTACTTTTACCAAAAAATTTATGTCTTACTTGATCATTAGTCAAATCAAAGATATTTCTTTCTTCGACAGAAAAAGAATTAGAATTCATTTGATCTTGATCCTTGTGGAGTGAAAAAGACACTATACTGGATCTGCATAGACCTCCTGCTAATATCCATAAATGACTTGTTTTTGGTACTAGATGAACATTACTATACGGATATTCGGGCGCATGATGCACATCAGTACTCCAGTGCATTTCTCCTTCTGACTCAGAATAAATATGTTTTAGAACCCTCTCCTTAAAACGAAAAGTGGACGTTCCGGCACGAATCTCGGCA